CAGTTGCATATCATAAGGAATTTGAACAACTGCTTCAAATACAGTATCAGGAAGCACAGCTTGCGGAACTTCAATATCCACGGGCTTATTAGCTAAATGGCAATTAGCGCATACAATTCGTCCAGTTGCTTCTCGTGGGTTTTCATAACCCTGCTGCGCAAAAATGGGATATGCATTTGAAATGGATGCTCGAGTTATTACATATATCATGATCGATACAGAAATGGATCGAGTCATCTGTTCCTTTACCCAAGAAAAAGTATTTCTATTTTGCATGTCCAATCATGGATCTCGGAATTTCTACAATAAATTAGATAGGGAACTAGTAAAGTTCCCTATGCACGAGTCTGTCATTGTACTGGAATAGTTGTACTGTAATATAGGACGAATACCTTGAACTGGTAGAAATAAAATATAAAGAATTAAGTAAGATTCAAAATGGTTTCTTTATAAAGGAAGAAAGATTCTGATTTATTTGATTGATATCAGGAGATCAAATGAGTTCTTCATTCATTCATTGAATGATAAATGACTACAAGCGAAGGAGATACACGATTTAAATAATGGAAAATCCAATATTTCACAATTGTATCTAGAATAACTGGAAAGGTGGAAACAAGACCAGATATAATTTGATCGTTATGAGCCAATCCAAAATCATTGTAGAACGAACCAATTATTAGTTCCCAACCATGAGTCGAGTGAAATCCAATCCATAAATCAGTAACTAAAAGAATCGAAAAAGCTTTTATTGTGTCACTTAAGTTATAGAGGAATTCCTGAACCCAAGAATTAAGAATGACAAGTTCCTCATTACCCAAAATAAAATAACCACTTAGAATAGCGAAAGAGATTATATTTGTCGAGAAATGCAAAATGATATGGAGATGATATTCATTGTGTGTTTTGACCAATTGTATCGTTTCCTTGTGTATTCCTATACGAAGTTTTTGTATATGTGTCTCCGGGTACTCCTTTATCATTTCGTCCAACAGAAAGAGTTCTTCTAATTCTATGAATCTTTCTAGAACGTTTTTCTCTTGAATGATATTCAAGAGAGTTTTGGATTGCCCGGTATTCCACCAATTTGTAACCCAAAGTTCCAGACATTTATTAAATGAGAGAGAAACCCACCAGGGCAAAAATACTATAGATACAAGATATGGGAAAGAAGGCAATGCTTTCTTTTTTTTCATTTTTTATCTGTGAATTGAATCGTTAATGAACCTGCTTCATTCGTTGACTCTATATGATATTTCTCTGAAGCACGAGTTCTATAACAAGGTATTGAACCTATGGGTCTATTCATTCCAATTTTTGTGTCAAAATTGAGTTTAGTTCTTGGATCTAGAAGGAATATAGAAATGGGATAAGGGTTCGCCCTTTTCGGATAAAAAAGAAAAATCAATATTATTCCTAGATATCTCAATTGGGCAAATTTGAATGGGCAAATTCGAAGCAATTTCATCTTCATTTGTTCCTTTCTATGAATACTCGAAAACCCACTTAAAATAACGAATCGTATTTAGAAACGAAAACCCCCCTCAGTTAATTATTTCGAAATGTTTCACCGCCTAGCCACAACCAAGGAAAAAAGGTATCATCAAAATTTTGGGCCTAAAAAGATGAGATGAATTCCGTATTACGAAATAAATGTTCGGATATATTTGATGAATCCCTACTTATTATATTAGCCTTAGATTAGCCTTTTTTCTAGTAGAAATTTTCTAGTAGAAAAGAATTGAGTTGGGATCCATACGCATACGAAATACTTTTGGTATACAAATGGTATACAAAAATTTCTTCTTTTCTTAATTTTCTTCTTTATTATAGTATAGTTTATTATAGTTATTCCATATACGCCCTCCTGCTTTTTTGGTTTATTCTATGGGAGTCGCCACGACAAAGGAAGGAGGAAATAGAATAATCTAACATGTTTTGTTCAAATGAACATTCCAAAAAGACTTCAATTATATTAAAAAGGGAATTAGCAAGTTCCTTCCCCCATGCCGAGAAAACATTTATTCTTTATTGTGTTCAATTCATTTCAAAATACTTCAATTGGTACGCCCAAGAAATAGGCCAATTCGGCAGCTTTTTGTTCAATTTCTCGTGGAGTAAAATTCTCATCAGTACGAGTCAAGGGAATGGCCCCTTGACCTCTGATTTCCATATAAAGGACACGACGAGGATAAAGACCCTCTTTAACCTCAATTCTGATTGATTGGATATCTCTCATAAGGAAGCGAAGGAAGATGCGACGATTTATTCCAGGAAATCCCCAACGAAAAATGCACACAATTCCTTCTTTTCTATCGAATCGGTCATAACCACTACCTACATTCCACAAAATTGTGCACCACAAATAGGAGCTAACGAACAGACCTGCGATCCCGTAAAAAGACATCACGATTCCTTGTGGAAAAAAAATAATTTGCTGAGATGGAAATATGGATATCAGATTCCTACCAAGATAACTGGAAGTTCCAACCGCTAAGAATCCTAGTGAACCTAAAAAAAGGATACAGGCCCAGCAAAAATTACTTGTTTTTCGAGACCCCCTTATAAGTTCTATCCATATATGTTCTGATCGCCAATTCATACTATACTAGATCCAGTTGCATTCGATTGGAATTGAGAGAATAACCCAAATTTGACTTTACCTTTCTTGATCCCGAAGTAACTTTCATCAACTAGCACTATTCTGATGTGGAGTAATTGGTTAGATACATTGACTTTCTATTAAAAATATTTACTGATCCGTTTTTAACCAGCTATATATATATATATATATACATGCATTTATGCAGATAGCATGTATCCGCATACATAACAGTTCTTTCATTTGTGTGTGGAAAGAGCCACATATCGTACCATATTGCACTAAAAAAATATCTGTATTATGATACAGTATTGAAATAAATTGATAGGATTTGGTCCCATTGGATCTAGACAATCTTATTTTTTTGGACATGAAGAGATAAAGAAGCCATTGCAATTGCCGGAAATACTAGGCCCACTAAAGGCACAAAAATAGAGGGTAAGTTGAGATCTGTCATAGAATGGGTGCCTCGATTTAATATTTGTATCTATATATTTGTATCTATTAGAAAGATATCTTATGATATGATAAGTATATCTATTATAAGTAATATTAGGTAATATTGACTATTGTATTTTATATAATATTATACTACTAAGTATATATAAATATATAATTTATAAATAATATATTTATATTAAAATAGAAATTTTAAATATAAAAATAATATTAAAATATTAAATTTTAATAAAAAAAAGGATAGATAATAAGTGCAAAAATGTAGAACTAAATTAAGTGTACCTATTCATCTTTCTACACGAATATAAATAGGGTAATCTTCTTTTACAAATTTTATTATTCTTCTTCTCCCATCCTTATGTTCTTTCTATCTTTCTTTCTAATCTAATAAGGAGTTTTTTATTTAAAAGGAGTTTTCTTATGAAAATTAAGTTCATTATGAATTCGCGACTCTAAATAATAGGATCCAACAAACAGGGATTCATAGTAAAAATGTGATAGATGTAGAAATTTTTTTATTTCATTTCCATATTTGATATTTCTTTTTTTTTTTTCATTATTGTCTATCTTAATTAATGCGTAAGATAGCCAGATAAAATTCTTTTTATTTCCCCAAATTCGAATTCCTCGGAAAGATAAATTCACTTTTTTATTTTATCCTGTTGATAGAGGTTCATAATACCTAATCATGAATAGGGGTAAGATAAAAAATAGATCTGGATCCGGAAGAAAAAAAATTATCCAAAACTTCTGACTCTTACTAGAAAGTGTAACTTATATCACCAAAGAACATTTTTCTTAGTTTTTTTTTTATTATGATGAACTAAATACTTGTTCGCTACAAACAAAATAACTGAATCTAGTGCTATACTTTAATTTTTTGAATTTTGATTCAAGGGAAAGAAACCATGGAGCTGAAATAACTCACTTAGAACACCTTTTAAAGGATTACGTGGTACGATTGGGTCGAATAAGCCTTTATGGAATAAATACTCAGCCGCTTGTGAACCATCGGGTACTGTCTTATTCAATGTTTGTTCAATTACTCTTTTACCCGCAAATGCAATGTACGCATTAGGTTCAGCAATAATGATATCTCCCAACATACCAAAACTGGCTGTTACTCCACCGGTTGTAGGAGATGTAAGGACTGGTACATAGAATAACTTTTTAGTGGATTGGTAATCATATGAAGCAGAAGATATTTTAGCCATTTGCATCAAGCTCAAACTTCCTTCTTGCATGCGTGCTCCTCCAGAAGCACACACAATAATGACAGGTAGAGATCGATTAGTAGCATACTCAATCAAACGAGTGATTTTCTCACCTACTACAGATCCCATACTACCTCCCATGAACTGAAAATCCATAACCCCAATTGCTGTGGGAATACCGTTTAGTTGACCTATGCCTGTTTGAACAGCTTCAGTTAAACCTGTCTTTCTTTGATAAGAATCGATACGATCTTTATAAGGTTCCTCTTCTGAATGAAATTGAATGGGGTCCATAGAAACCATATCTTCATCCATAGGATCCCAAGTGCCCGAATCAATCGAAAGTTCGATTCTATCTGAACTACTCATTTTCAAATGATATCCACACTGTTCACAAATATTCATTTTTGACCTAAGAAGTTTTTTATAATTTAATCCATAACAATTTTCGCATTGAACCCATAAATGTCTGTATTTTTTATTTATATCGAAATCATTAGATCTTCCTCTTATATTGAAATCACTGCCATTATTACGAGTTCTTATACTAAAACTTCCACTTTCACTACCACTTACATTTTCAGTACAAATGAAACTATAAATGTAACTGTCACTGTAATTGTCAGTACCACCTGAAATGGAACTATTAATACTGACTTCAAAACGAAGATAACTATTAATGCAACTATTAATGTGATTAGTCCAACTAGATTGAGTATCATACA